AGTCATTTCATTCTTTTTTATTTTTAGTAAAACTAATAAAAAATTTTCGTTTTTTATTTGAAGTTTTACTTGTTTCTTCCCCCATAAAGATATTGAATAGAATGAACTATTTTTTTTTCCATTGAAATTCAAAAAATGAACGTTTAAATACCCTTCAAAAACAAGTAAATAAATGCGAAACATATAAAATGCAGTTAATCCTGCTGCAGAACAAGCTATTAGTGCAAAAATTGGTGAATACAACCTACTATCATTAAGAATCTCATCCTTAGACCAAAAACAAGCAAAGGGTGGAATACCGCAAAGAGAGAGTGTACCTACTAAAAAAAAAGTTTTTGTAATTGGTACATGTTTTGTTAAACCGCCCATAAAAACCATATTTTGACTTTTAGCTGGAGAATATCCGACAAGAGCTTCCATTGAATGAATAATGGATCCAGATCCTAAAAACAACAATGCTTTTGAATAAGCATGAGTAATCAAATGAAATAAAGCACTTCGATAAGATCCCATACCCAGAGCTAACATCATATAACCCAATTGAGACATTGTAGAATAGGCCAAATTTTTCTTAATATCTTTTTGAGCAATAGCTAAAGTAGCTCCTAAGATTACTGTTATTAGACCTATAAAAGCTATTGTGTTCATTATTTGGGGTAGAACTACGAAAAGAGGAAGAAGTCGAGCCACAAGAAAAATTCCGGCTGCTACCATAGTAGCAGCATGGATAAGGGCGGAAATTGGAGTAGGCCCCTCCATAGCATCAGGTAGCCATACATGAAGAGGAAATTGGGCCGATTTGGCAACTGAGCCGCAAAATAGCAAGAGGGCAAACAAAGTAACAAAAAAAAGATTCATTTCATTTTTAGAAATCAAATTATTTATAATTTGAAACAAATGCCGAAATTCCAAACTACCCGTTATCCAATAAATACCTAAAATTCCCAATAATAATCCAAAATCCCCTACACGATTAGTTACAAATGCTTTTTGACAAGCATTTGCCGCAATAGGACGGGTGAACCAAAAGCCTATTAATAAATAAGAACACATTCCTATTAATTCCCAAAAAAAATAAATTTGTATCAAATTGGAACTAGTAACTAATCCCAACATTGAAATATTAAAAAGAGTCATATAAGCAAAAAATCTCAAATATCCTTGATCATGGGACATATAATTATCACTATAAATAAGAACGAGAATGCCAACCGTAGTAATTAATATTGACATAATAGAAGTAAGTGAATCAATCAAGTACCCAAACTCTAAAGAAATATCATTATTTATGGTCCAAGACCATACATATTGAAAAATCGAACTATTCTGGATTTGATGAATAGACAAATCAAGCGAAAAAAACATAACTATAGTTAACAATAAGATACTAGGAAAAGCCCAAATACGGCGAATATTTTTTGTTGCCGTCGGAAAAAGTAGAAGTCCCACTCCTATTAACATCGGAACTGGGAATGGAATAAAAGGTATGATCCATGAATATTGATGTGTATATTCCATACAATAAAGAAAAAAAATTATGATTCGGATTCTAATGAATTTTGTTTCTTAGGTTTTTATTTTATCTTTTTTGTAATGTAAAGGAATGGATTCGGTTAATACCAAATAAAGATAGAATTTAATAAATATAGAAGAATCGATTATTAATTATTCTTAATCTTTGGACAATATTTTTTTAACATTAGTTTAGTTAATGAAATTGAACTTAACTAATTCAGTTTTTATTACAGTAAGAAATAGCGATGTTTGGAAAACTTTCTAATTCTAAAAAGTATTCTATTATTATATTATTCAATATTTCAAATAGTAAAAAAATGGAAATTAAATTCTATAAAATATATGTCTAATTAGAGAGAAACTTATTTTAATTTCCATAAAAATGTCTTTCACATAAAATTATATAACAATCAAAAACTAGACTAATTATATGGCAGTTCCAAAAAAGCGCACGTCTATTTCAAAAAAAATTATTCGGAACACTTTATGGAAAAAGAAGGGATATTTTACAGCATTAAAAGCTTTTTCATTAGCGCAATCTATTTTTACGGGGAATTCTAAAAGCTTTTTCTGTAACAAATACAAACGTTAGAATAATTTCAATTAACTTGATTCAACGAATCTTTTTGAAATACAAAAAGATTCATATAAAATTGATATCTAATAGAATATTCATTTATGAATTTAGGATATTTACATTATATATATAACAGATTCGAAATTTACATTATCATTATATAATAGATTCTAATAGAATTCTTTCCAATTCTTTTATTGAATGTTTAGTAAACAAATATTGTATTTGAATTGATTCTTTGAATCTCGACAATTGACTCCAATTTGGTTATTATGCTTTCGAGTAAGCCGCTATGGTGAAATTGGTAGACACGCTGCTCTTAGGAAGCAGTGCTAGAGCATCTCGGTTCGAGTCCGAGTAGCGGCATGACATCTTATCTTCTAAAAAATAGGTCCTATAATGAATTCTTATTTCTATTCCTAGTATTTCTATTTTTTCATTCAATATGGTTATGGTATTTTCCACTTTAGAGCATATATTAACTCATATATCGTTTTCGGTTGTATCTCTTTTAATTTCAATTCATTTGATAACCTTATTATTAGGCAATGAAATAATAGGATTATACAATTCGTTCAAAAAAGGGATGATAATAACTTTTTTTTGTATCACAGGATTATTAGTTACTCGTTGGCTTTTTTCGGGCCATTTACCATTTAGTAATTTATATGAATCATTAATATTTCTTTCATGGACTTTTTCTATTTTTTATATGGTTCTTTGCTTCAAAAAAAAAAAAAACTACTATTTCAATACAATAATAACGCCAAGTATTCTTTTTACTCAAGGCTTTGCTACTTCGGGTCTTTTAACCGAAATGCATCAATCCTTAATATTAGTGCCTGCTTTACAGTCCCATTGGTTAATGATGCACGTAAGTATGATGATATTGGGTTATACAACTCTTTTATGTGGATCATTATTATCAGTGGCTATTTTAGTCATTACTTTTCAAGAACTGATACACATGATTGGTAAAAGCAAGACTTTCTTTTTTTTTAATGAAACCTTTTCTTTTGCTGAAATCAAATACATGAATATGAATGATAAAAATAATATTTTACAAAAAACTCCTTTTCTGTCTGATTCGTCTTATATAAATTATTATAGATATCAATTTATTCAACAATTGGATCGTTGGGGTTACCGTACTATTAGTCTAGGTTTTATCTTTTTAACAGTAGGTAATATATCAGGAGCAGTATGGGCTAATGAGGCATGGGGATCATATTGGAATTGGGATCCAAAGGAAACTTGGGCTTTTATTACTTGGACTATTTTCGCGATTTATTTACATACTAGAAAAAATAAAAAATTGGAATATATCAATTCTTCGATAGTGGCCTCCGTGGGCTTTCTTATAATTTGGATATGTTATTTAGGGATAAATCTTTTAGGAATAGGACTACATAGTTATGGTTCATTTACATCTAATTAAATGAAAAAAAAATTTCACAAATATTGGGAACATTTTATAGAATAAGAAAAAAAACTCCCAATAAAATGATTAAGACCCCTTTGAATCAAGTAATGTAATAGTGATTCAAGGGGTTCTCACAAACAACAAATATATTCAATTAGAATTGAAATTCATTTTTATGTAATTAATCAAATGTAAAAAGAAATCCATTTTTTATTGTGCATCGGATTTTTTTCGATTTTTTCTTTTTCATTTATTCCCGAAAACTAGCTATAAAAAATGAGAGAGAATCGCTTCAACCTTGTCAGCCGAAAATGAAAAAATAAAATCTGGATAAATGCCAATACTTATTACGGGTATAAGGATAGAAATTGAAATAAATAATTCTCGTGGCCCCGAATCAAAAAAATAAGAATTTGGTGTATTAAAAAGCTTGTATCCATAGAACATTTGACGTAAGATAGATAATGAATAAATAGGAGTTAATATCATTCCAATTGCGGTTACAAAAGTGATGAGTATTTTTGTGATTAAAAGATATTTTTGATTGGTAATGATTCCCAATAAGACTATCAATTCTGCAACAAAACCGCTCATGCCCGGTAATGCAAGAGAAGCCATCGACAAGGTAGTGAAAATCGTGAATATTTTTGGCATTGGGATAGCCATTCCACCCATTTCGTCGAGATAAAGAAGACGTAGTCTATCATAACTAGTTCCCGCCAAGAAAAAAAGCGCAGCACCAATAAATCCGTGAGAGATTATTTGTAAAATAGCCCCATTCAGCCCTGTCTCGCTTATAGAACCAATTCCTAAAATTAAGAAACCCATATGAGATACCGAGGAATAAGCTATTCTTTTTTTTACATTGCGTTGACCAAGAGATGTTGAAGCTGCATAGATTATTTGAATTGAACCTAATAGCATTAACCAGGGACAAAATATAGAATGAGCGCGAGATAATAATTCCATATTAATTCGAACCAACCCATATGCTCCCATTTTTAATAATATTCCGGCTAAAAGCATACAAGTACTGTAATGCGCCTCTCCGTGGGTATCAGGTAACCATGTATGTAAGGGTATAATTGGTGATTTGACAGCAAAAGCAATAAGAAAGCCCATATAGAAGATTATTTCTAGTGCCACGGGATATGATTGATTAGTTAATGATTCAAAATTTAATGTTGGTTCATTAGAACTATATAAACTCATACCCAGAATTCCCAGTAATAAAAAAACAGAACTTCCCGCAGTGTACAAAATAAACTTTGTAGCTGAATACAAACGTTTTTTTCCACCCCACATAGATAAAAGTAGATAAACGGGAATTAATTCTAATTCCCACATGATGAAAAAAAGTAAAATGTCTCGAGAAGAAAATGTTCCTAGTTGACCACTATACATTGCTAACATCAGAAAATAGAATAATTTAGATTCTCGAGTAACCGGCTGAGCCGATAACGTAGCTAACGTAGTGATAAATCCCGTTAATAAAAGGGGTCCTATAGAGAGTCCATCTATTCCGAATCTCCAGTAAAAGTCAAAAAAATGGATCCATTTATAATTTTCTGTCAATTGGATTAGTGGATCATCCAATTCGAAATGATAACAAAATACATAGGCTATTAGAAGGAGATCTATGAAACATATACAATAAGTATACCATTTAATTGTCTTATTTCCTTTATGGGGAAATAAGACAATTAAAGAACCTCCGACTATTGGCAAAACTACAACTGTTGTTAACCAAGGAAAATCATTCGTGATAAAAATAAGATATACTTAGACTACAAAAACCCGGGCTCAAAAAAAAAAAAGAAAATATTTTTTTTTGAGCCCGGGTTTTTGCCAGTAAAAAAAAGTACTTGTATACGGTTCTTTTTGAAACGTATTAATAAGCTAGACCCATGCTTCGAGTTGTTTCATGCCATAAATAAACTCTAACACTTAAGAAATCCGTCGGACAGGCGGATTCACACCTCTTACAACCAACACAGTCCTCTGTTCTTGGGGCAGAAGCAATTTGTTTAGCTTTACATCCGTCCCAAGGTATCATTTCTAAAACATCTGTTGGGCAGGCCCGGACACATTGAGTACATCCTATACATGTATCATAAATCTTTACTGAATGTGACATTGGATCATAATCCTTGAACATCAAAAATTCAACATTTTCAATCTAGTAAATAGGTAAACCTATTATATATATATATTAGATACCAGATGAATCAATGATTTATAATCATTTTGCTAGAAAAAATAGACTTCTAGATTAATATTAATAATAAGAGAATAGAACCAAGATACTTTGATTTCTTATCTTTGTTTTCGCAAACATGATTCAAATGGATATCTCAATTATGATAATTTTAATTGATTATTTAATTGATTATATAGTACACATTATGAAAAATTAGACTTTTTTTTATGAGTAATACTATTTATTCAACAAATTTGATTGATTGATACGGGTTGATTTTCTATTACGATATATTGAGGAAACAATAGCCGGTCCGATAGCTGCTTCAGCGGCTGCAACAGCTATAACAAAAATTGAAAAAATATTTCCTTTTAATTGCCGCCTATCAAAAAAATCAGAAAAGGTTACGAGATTGATATTCACTGCATTCAGTATAAGTTCAAGACACATAAGGGCTCTAACCATATTTCGGCTCGTGATCAATCCATAGATACCTATAGAAAATAAAAAAGCACTCAAAACAAGTGCATGCTCAAATATCATTGACCAACTCCTTTTCAATTTTTATTCATTTCAATCTGAATATGAATTCAACGGATTTGATTGCCTAACATAATAAGTCTACAACAAAATCAAGTATTCGCAAAAAGATTTTATATATAAATATTCTTTTTTGTTAACATAGAATTCAACAAAAAAGAAATGTGGTAAAATATAACAAATTGTGATTTATATTATTACTTTCTTATTGACGAGCCACAAAAATTGCACCTATTAAAGCAACTAAAAGAATAATTGAAATTAGTTCAAATGGAAGAAAAAAATCTGTTGATAAATGAATTCCAATTTGTTGACTAGTACTTATCAAATCTTGCTCTAAAATCTGATTGGGCCTTGTCGTCCAAATAATCCCGTGCCATGACGTATCTAGAATAGTAGTTATTTGTGAAAGAAAGATACTGGTACAAACCATCAAAGTAATTCCATCCCCAACGGTCCAAACACGAAAATTTTGGTCATATTCGGAACCATTCATAAACATCACAGCAAATATTATTAAAACATTTATAGCGCCCACGTAAATAAGTAGCTGTGAGGCAGCTACAAAATGGGAGTTTGATAAAATATAGAATAAAGATACACAAACAAGAACTAGTCCCAATGAAAAAGCAGAAAAAATCGTATTCGTAAAGAATACTACTCCTAGACTTCCTAATATAAGACCTGATCCAAGAAAGACTAAAAGAAAATCATGTAGCGATTCGGACAAATCCATTATATGTAAAATAAGAGATAAATAGAAATTTCATGACCTTATTGATATGACCAGGAAAAAACTTGTTAAATACTAAAATTCTCAGTGCATAGAATTTCACCAAATCCTAAGATAAGATATGTGAATTGCTATTAAGTACAGTTGTAATAGGATCAATGTCATTTCATTCTTTTCTTTATGCCAAAGAAAGAGTCATTTCAAAATAATAAAATATCTTTATATATATATATCTATATATAGATATTCTATTATTTTTGTTTTTAGAATAGAAGAATTTTAGAAATCATTTTATTTGAATTGTTCGAATTGTATAATCATCTATTACTGATACTGGTAAACGACCCAAAGCAATTAGATTATAATTCAATTCGTGGCGATCATAAGTTGAAAGTTCATATTCTTCGGTCATTGATAAACAATTTGTTGGACAATACTCAATACAGTTACCACAAAATATACAGATTCCAAAATCAATACTGTAATTAAGCAACCGTTTCTTTCGAATATCAGTTTCTAGTTTCCAATCAACAATGGGTAGATCTATAGGACAGACACGAACACATACTTCACAAGCAATGCATTTATCAAATTCAAAATGTATTCGACCGCGAAAACGTTCTGATGAGATTATTTTTTCATAAGGATATTGAATAGTTACGGGTAATCTATTTGCATGAGATAAGGTAATCATGAGACCTTGACCAATATATCTAGCAGCTCGGATTATTTGTTCACTATAATTTATGAATTCAGTTACCATAAGGAACATATCATGAATAGCTCTGAATATTTTTTTCTTTCTCTTGTTTAAAACAAGTTCTTCATTTTGAATATAGAAGGTCCACATTTTTTTTTACAGTGAAAACAGTTGAGACGACGTTGTTAATAATAGATTACCGAGAGAAATGGGTAAAAGAAACTTCCACCCAAGATTTAATAATTGATCTATTCTTAGCCTAGGCAAAGTCCATCTTGTTGTGATAGAAACGAATATGAATAAATAAGTTTTAACTAGTGTAATAAAGATACCAATTATCGTTACAAAAACTCCGTACGTTTTATTCATTTCAAAAAAGTTAGAAACGAAGATGTACGGAATAGAGATATTTGAACCACCCAAATAAAGAACTGTTACAAATAAGGAAGAAACTAATAGGTTTAAATAGGAAGCAACGTAAAATAAACCAAATTTGATACCGGAATATTCAGTTTGATAACCCGCTATTAGTTCTTCTTCCGCTTCCGGTAAATCAAAAGGTAATCTTTCACATTCTGCTAGGGAAGATATTAGAAAAACGAGGAAACCCATAGGTTGACGCCACAAATTCCATCCCAAAAAACCATATTTTGATTGTGCATCAACTATATCAACTGTACTTAAACTGTTAGATAATCCTAGTCGGTGATGACATTACTGTTACCATCTCTATTACAGAACCGTACATGAGGTTTTCATCTCATACGGCTCCTTTAAAGCCTTCAAAAAATATAATGACCGGGCCGATTTTGTATCTCTTGATATATCCCTAAGATAGAAAAAATTCGATTTTATCGGACGGTTCTGAATTAGACCCATTGAATTCTGTCTGTTCTAATAAAAAAAATTTTAAATAAATACATTTATTTAAAAAATAAAAATAAATTTGAACATTTTTTTCACTTATTTATATAAATAAAAAATACAAAAGATACTTCTGAATTGATCTCATCCTTTAAAAAATTCTCAAATTTAAATTTGTTGAGTAATAACTTCATTTAATTTTTGCATAAAATACTCTTTGAAAATTATCAAGAACTAATACATCATTTTCGATTCCGAAAAAGAATTAGATGTTCCTTTTGTAAATTATGACTATCTCCATAAATATGGAGGATATAAGACAAAAAAGAAAAAGGAGATCACTTTGACCTCTTATCCTATTCCTTTTTGTGCAAGCAAAAGAAAGGGGACTTCAAAAAATTAAAGGATTATTTCGTTCCTGATAGTTATTTATTCAATCAATGGATGGAAGTATACTCTAGATCGGAATTGTGGGGAGTACTGCCTTCTTTTTTCTACCAACTTCAAGTCCCCTTTAGTATTCTTTTTCTATTATACATAAAGACTCTTTTAGATATTTTAAAAAAGAAATATACGTTACTAATCTTTTGTGTATTTTGGTGTTTCTAGTCATCCATTCATTTTTTTGATTAATCCCTTTTAATTTTGTTCATATATGTATACTAATTCATACAAATTATATTGAAAATTGTTAAAAGATTGGTCTTTTGTTTTGCGCCCGCTTCAAGACAGGATTACTAATCAACCAATCTTGGGAAAAACAACCACTTCTATCTATCTATATATATTCTATCTATCTATATATATATAATTCTAGAATTTCATTGATTTTTTAACCTTATTCTTATACATAGAAAATTAGACTCAATTTTTTTACTGCAATTTGAAATCATCATACTTTCTCTATAAGTAATATAGTATAGTATTCTATCAATTATATTCAATAAAAGCTGTTTTATTGCACTCATATAACTATCTGATTCAATTATTCAACCGAAATGCCAAAATTATATTATTCTAAAATTATATTATTCTTTATATATTCTTTTTTTACTTTACTACAAATATAAGGAGAGGCGTATAGCAAATAGTATCAAAAAATTTCTGTCTCAACGAAGCACACATAGAGATATCGATAACACACATAGAGTTAATGGTATTTCATAACTAATTGATTGAGCAGCTGCTCGTAGACCACCCAAAAAGGAATATTTATTATTTGACCCATATCCTGACATAAGAAGTCCAATGGGGGCAATACTCGAAATAGCAATCCATAAAAAAACACCAATATTCAGATCAGATAAAACAAAGTTATAACCAAAAGGAATTACTGAATAGCTTAATATAATGGATATGACTGATATAGCTGGTCCAAAACTAAATAAACGAATATCTCCTCTAGATGGAATAAGATTCTCTTTAAAAAGTAATTTTGTTCCGTCTGCTAGAGCTTGAAGAACTCCAAAAGGACCGGTGTATTCAGGACCAATACGCTGTTGTATCCCTGCAGATATTTCTCTTTCTAACCATACAATTGCTAGTACACTTATAGTAATACCTACTATAAAAATAAAAAGAGGCACAAATACCCAAAGAATTTCATATATCTCTTTAAAAAATTCTAATCTGAAAAAAAAATGTATATCTTGTATTTCTGTTAAATCAATTATCATTTCAACGATCAACTTCTCCCATAATAATATCTATACTACCTAGTATTGTCATAATATCGGCCAATTTCATTCTTTTAACTAATTGAGGAAGAATTTGCAAATTTATAAAACCCGGCGGATGAATTTTCCATCTCCAAGGAAAACCATTTTGATCGCCTATTAGAAAAATTCCTAATTCTCCCTTGGGGGCTTCAATTCTTACATAAAGTTCTTGTTTTGGCAATTCAAAACTCGGAGACGATTTTTTACTAATAAATCGATACTCAAATTCATTCCATTCTGGTTCTTTTTCTCTATCAAAGCAGCGGATTTCTAAATTTTCATATGGCCCGCCGGGAAGTCCTTCCAAAGCCTGTTGAATAATTTTTATGGATTCCACCATTTCACCAATTCGAACTAAATAACGAGCTAAAGAATCTCCTTCTTTTTGCCATTGAACTTCCCAATGAAATTCCTCGTAACATTCATAATTATCCACTTTACGTAGATCCCATTGTATTCCGGAAGCCCGAAGCATCGGTCCTGATAAACCCCAATTAATAACTTCTTTTACATCAACGACACCTACGCCCTCAACCCGTTCTAAAAAAATAGGATTTCGCGTAATAAGTTTTTGATATTCAGCAATACTTGTTAAAAAATAATCGCAGAAATCATAACATTTATCTACCCAACCATAAGGTAGATCAGTCGCTACCCCCCCGATACGAAAAAAATTATGCATCATTCTCATACCTGTCGCAGCTTCAAATAGATCATATATGAATTCTCTTTCTCTGAAAATATAGAAAAAAGGGGTTTGTGCACCAATATCTGCCATAAAAGGTCCTAACCATAGTAGGTGAGAAGCTATACGGCTTAACTCCAACATGATTACTCGGATATAGCTGGCTCTTTGAGGTACTTGAATATTTCCCAACTGTTCTGGTCCATTTACAGTTATTGCTTCTGTGAACATAGTAGCTAAATAGTCCCAACGTGTTACATAAGGCAGATATTGTATAATTGTCCGGTTTTCCGCTATTTTTTCCATCCCTCTGTGTAAATAACCCAATATCGGTTCACAATCAATAACATCCTCACCATCTAGAGTAACAATAAGTCTAAGAACACCGTGCATTGATGGGTGGTGAGGCCCCATATTGACTATCATGAAGTCCTTTCTTATAGTTGAGATATTCATAGGTTTTTGCTCGATTTATTCTTTTATGAATCGCTTAAAAAAAAAAGTTCATCAAAATTCAAGATCTAATAAATCGAATAATTGAAAATTACTCTTCAATTTAACGAATTTGTGACTGCCGAATATCAAACTTATTGATGAATTTTTTATACCGTATTCCATCTTTCTTTGACAAATAAGACAGTAATCTTTGTCGTTTTCCCAAAATTTTACGTAAACCTGTTTGGGATGAATAGTCTTTTGGGTGCAATTCAAAATGTGACGTAAGTCTTCGTATTCTATTAGTAAATTCGAATATTTGAAATTCAACCAATCCCGGGTTTTTTCCTTTTTTTTCTTGTAAAAGAACAGGTATAAATGAATTTTTTACCATAAAAAAATAAAAGTTTTCCCTTTTCCTCGATTTTTTTGATAGATATTTTGATTGATCAGTAATTATAATGACACTAATTTTTAATTTTTTGATATCAATACGAAATCCAATTTTTTTTTTTATTTAGAAATGAAATCTATTCAATTTCAATAGATATAAAGGAAACTAGTTTGATAGATTCAAAAAAAATTGTATACATTAGAAAAAAAAAAAAAGAGAATTCCATTTACAAAATTCTCTTTTTTTTCTAATGTATACATCATTGAATTCAAATCAATGCCATACCAAAATGCGTGTCTTTATTTAGCATATGTATCTATCTATATATCTATATAGAGATACATATGCTAAATAGAAGACAAAATTATATTAACAGATTTTCACACGTGGATACAAATGTATCCTTACTATACTGAAACGGCTTCCATTATGCGTATTAAACCAATAACGATTAATACAAGCTAAATCTTCTAATCGATATTTGGGCCAAAGAAAAATTTTGAAATTCATTAGTTTTTTTTTCTCTTTCTCATTTCTTTTTTGAGTCAAAACTTGAAAACCATTTTTTACTTCATTTTCATTATCAAATATTGTGTTTCTATGCATACTATTTATATTATTTGGATATAAACAAATTCTCATTCTCAACTCTCTACGACGTCTAGCGGATAAAATGTTTTCAGGAACAAGTAAATTAAAAATATCTTTTTCGTTTTTTTCTGTTATCTTTTGATCTCTTGTTCTTGTAATGTATTTATAAAAATATTTCTTATTAACATGAATTTTTTTTAAGTATTTTTGATCAATTTTACGTTTATTCTTATGAATTAATGAAAGATCCATCGTTTTATACTTTAAAAATTGTTTATTATTTTTTCTAGACAAGCGAACTGGTTCGATAACAAATAATTCTTTTTTCCTAAATTTATTATTTTTACTTAAGCCTGGAAGAGTGAAATTATTCTGATTTTGAATTATCATAATATCTAGACCTAGTTCTCCTCTTTGAATAGAGGCTATAGTCATTTTTCTTAAATTTGTCAATCTAATCAGGAGACAATATACTTTGACATTGTTAAAGATCTTTTGACCTAAGAAATTTTTCCAGTTGAAATGGAAAGTCAAAAAATTTCTTACTAAGAAATGAAGTTCTGCCTCCATATTGTTCTTTACTTTTTTTTTCTTTATAACATTACTACTTTTTTCAGTGCCCCTTCCTACAGCTACAGAATTGTTTTCAATATATTCTTGTTTTTTCGATGCTCTAAAAACAGCTATTCTTTTTTTCTTTCTAGTAATATTCTTTTCACTAACATTTTTATTTACTTTAGAAACTTTAGAATGTAAATAAAGTAATTTTATTGGTATAATTTGCGAGTTACCCCTATATGCATTATAAAATATCACAAATTTTGAAAAGAACCAAAATTCTGGATTCGATATTGAATGATTTAGTATTTCTCTATGGATTCCCATCCAATCCAAATATTTTCTATTCGAATTTTTTTCGATATCTATAATAATAGCATCTTCGTAATTCTTGATAAAAATATTACTTATTCTATCAAATAAGTTTTTTTTATACGTATTGTAATTAGAAGAAATCCATGTGTTTTTATTTGATTGAAATAGGGATCTATATCGATAAATATATGAGTCTTTCTTATTTGCATAATTCATAAAATTATAGGATAAAAGATCGTATCTATATTGTTTTCGAATTTTTTTTTTTAATGCGGCTCCTTGTTGTTCTTTGTAAAGAATTAATGGGCTTTTTCCAATGGGATCCCATTTGGTTAAATTTGTATTTTTAGCTACACCACATTTAGTGATTCGATTTCTCCATTTTTGTGATACTAATTTGGACCACCTACTGTTAGATAAGTCATATTGATAATAATGATTCTTTAACCAATTTGTCCATTGATTTAGTTTAGAATTGAGCAGGTTCTTTTGTTTGAATTTAGAATGAACTATTCCTTGTGCTCCAAAAAAAGAATTCTTTATTTTTTTTTTAACAAAAAAAAATTTTTTATGATATTCAAAAACAAGTCTTAACTTATATATGTTTATGTTAATAATTCGAGTTTGTAACAAATTGAAAAATACATATGCTTGTGACAAAAAGGAGACATCAAAATAATTATGTGAATTCAAATGCCTATTATGAAAATATTTGTGTAATTTGGAAATAAAGGGAATTATACTTTGATTTCTTTTATAAGTTCTTTCTGCATTTGTTTCATTATCGTAAATCCATTTATTGAAAAATTTTTTTGTTGATTCAAGAAAAGGTTGTATATGGATCTTCGGAATACAAATGATATATAGAAAGAAATCTATGTATATTTTTTTTATGAAAAGTTTAAAAAAAGAATGTGATTTTTTCGTTAATCTAATATTTCTTCTTTGTAATATTTGCAAATTTTTTTTTTCGAATTCGATTCTTTTACTATCAGAAATTGTTTTGTTCGAATCAATATTTGTCTCTGAAATTACAAGTCCTCTTTTTTTTTCTTCTTTTTTCAGTTTTTGTATTTTTTTTATAACTACTTTTCTTTGAGTATTCAGATCCTTTATCGATTTTTTTTTCAATGAAAAATTTGTCGACTTTATCGATTGAATTGAAATGGTTGTTTCATAAATCATTGGATTATTCTTACAACTTGTTGAATATTTTGTGTTTTCGCTCAATTCATCTAGTTTTTTGGGTTTGAATTGAATAAACAGAGATTCAAAAAATTCTTTTCTTTTTTTCGTTAGGAATACTATACTTTTTATAAAACTTTCCATAATACTTTTGATGAGCCATTTTGCTTTTTCTAGCACGATATTTATAAACAATTTGAATTTTTCACTGAAAACTTTTAGAACTCGAAAACTGAAAAATTCAAATTGTTTCGTTTTTTTTTTTAGTTCTTTTAAAATGGGGTCGAAAAATGAAAATAGATTTTTCGGGGAACTAGAAAAAGGCAATTCGACTTCCATCCCCCAAACTGTTAAAAAAGAAAAGTTCTTTTTTTTCTTTGAATCTTTTTTCTTTTTATTACATCGTATTTTAGATTTATGCCAAGGTTTTAGATGAAAAGGAAATAATATTTTTATCTGAATCCCATCTGTTAGCCATTTTTTAGGAAACTCTCTTTCGGATAATTGAACGCCGTTATATGTGCATTTAATATATATTTCTCTCTTCCAATCCCTATAATCTTCGGACCATTCTGGAATTTGGAAAAATAGTATACGAATCATATTTTTCATTATTATCAATGAAGGTAATAGAATATATTTCCTAATAATGCATTGGGTTATTAATAAAACACCTCTTATTACTTGAGCAAATATAATGCTATCCCAGGCTTCTGCTATTTCGATACGTTTTCTTTCCTCATTTTCCTTTTTGTTTTTCTCCTCTTTTTTCGGACTTTTTTTTGTTTTTTCCTCTATATAACCTAAAATTTTAAATTTTGTCTTTTTTCGAATCCAAATTTTTAACTTCAAAAATATTTTCATTAAAAATATTTTAATTGATTTGAAACTATCAAAAGAAAATAATAATGATTTTTCAATTTTATCCAAAAAAAGAGGCGAATGCACCCTTTTTTGAAAAAATTTCCAAGTAACTGTTTTACGTCTTTGAGCACGGATAGATCCTTTGATTATGTCTCTCTTAAAATCCGACTGTTGGGAATAACGTCTTAAAGCCAATTCGTTTTTTTTTTCAGTATTTTCAGTATTTTCAGTATCTCCAAGATCTTTATAAGTATTGTATTTCTTAAAAAATTTAGATTTATTAGTCAAAATGACTACACGTTTGGCGTTTCTAAAACGAATTTGAGAATTATCTGCTTCGAATTTTCCACCTAGTTGTTCTAATTCGTCCATAAATTTGTATGACCACCGAGGTACTTTTTTACAGATTTCGTTTATTTTAATAGACTTAGTGTTATTTTCATTTCCTTTTGTTTTTTCGTTCAAATCAGTTCTAATTGCATCAAATAATATTTTGATTATTAGTTTTTTTTCTTCTTCAAAATGAGAATTCATTTTTACTTGTTCATGTTCTGGAAATAAATAGAGTACTTCATAATTGAAGCTTGACACTGATTTTTTTGAAAATTTACAAATTAGATGAAAAATAAATGTAGTTCCTAATAATTTGTTATTAAATGTTTTTCTATTTTCCTCGAATTTTGGATAATTCCTATTATTTTTTTGAGGAATCTTATTATAATTAGAAAGAAAAATTTCTTGAATTTTATTGATCAAAATGTGATTTTTTTTGTAAGTTTTTTCATCTTGTAGTGAGGTTGAAAAACCTTTTTTGATTCGTCCCCGAAAGGGTCCGTTTAACAAAGGATCTTTTATTTTAGTTAAATAGTTTTTTTGAGTTTCATCATTACATAATCGAATTCGATTTTCGAATATATCGAGAGAAAAAAATTCCTTATCTATCAGTTTTGTTCTATTTATAAATTCATTGCTCAATTTTTTTCTTTTTTCTTCATTGCTATAGCTCGAATGATTAGATGACTCATCATAGGAAATTTTATTTATTGTGAAGATATCTATTTTTTTTTCCATCATTTTTTGAAAAGTTGATAAATTTTGTGGATACGTAAAATATATTTTTTCTCTTCCATCACGTTGATATGTATGAAAAAAAAATTCTGAAATTTCATTTTTTACGATGTTTTCAAATTGATTATTTTTTATATATCGAAATGGACGATTCCATCGTTTATAATTAAAAAGAATATTTATAAGAGGTTTTTGTAACTTATTTTTCTGTTCATCCAGTTTGTACAAATTCTGTTCTTTTTTCAAAAAAATCGAAGGAAAAATATCTTTGTTATTGGATCTTTTTTGTTTCGTTCGTATCCTTTGCAAATTTGTTTCCACATCCCTTTTTTTTTCTTTTTTTAAAATTTCATTGCTTTCTTTAATTTCTAGCAGTTTTTTACTAAAAAAAGGGGGGGGTATTCTTCCTAAATAATATAAACAGCTGACAAATAATAAGACACCAAAGATTTGAAACATAAAATTTTTAAATTCTGATAGAAAGTATTTATTTGATGGAAAACGGACATTAGATTTAATCAAATTATTTTGCTGTATACAGATTAATAAAAATTCCATCCATTTCATAAAAAAAGTATGACCTATTATCCAACCAATAAAACTACTTGTTAAAAATAACAATTTATTGTTACATCGAAATAAATAAATATTGACGAATCTCATGAATATTGAACTTGGTAAGAAAAGGGGATTGAAAAACTGAAAAAGAAGATTCTGAAAGAAGATTCTTTGAATACTAAAATTACGTATTGAATTTGGATTCTTGTATCCATAATGAAAAAAGTTTTTTTGACTATTGCCGAAGAACTGAAATAAAAGATAGGGTATAGCTATGACAGTTATTGTATGGGGTCTACCCAATGCTAAATGCAAAGGCGCATAATAGATAGACATGAACATTATGAGCTGTCCCGTAATAAACCCAGTTGTTGCTGATATTTTCTTCTCGGTTCCTTCTTCCACAAGTCTAGCTCGAAGAAGGAAGAGATAAGAGGGCCCTATGGAAAATGTGGTCATAAATCCATAATAGAGTCCGACCACAACTATCGAATTCATTATCTTCATGCATAAGAATACTAGATTCTCCAGTATAAAAGATTCAAAAATCATCTCAAACCTCTCTTTTTCTTTTCTA